TGTTTTATTTAATGTAAATCTAAATGGATATGGGGCAGAGAAACTAGGTAGTTATTTTTTTCTCTTATAAATAATTTTTTTAAAAAAATGCCGGATCGATTTTTGAAAGTATCGTAAATTGGGCGAAAAATTATGGATTTTTGACGAAAATTCGGGAAATTTGAGATTTTAAAAAAATCGTCTTAAGGGAAATTAGTCTTATTAGAGCTCGGGGAGCTGAAAAAATTTAATGTTTAATAAATATTTAATTAATTAATAGTATATTTCTTAAATATTATGTTTATTTAAAGAAATAAGAAAAATATAGATTAATTAAAATTTAATTGGAAGTTAAGTAATATTATTCAATAAATTATTTATTAAATTATAAATATTTATATATATATAGCATACGTATATATATATAGGAATACAATTATATAATTAAAATCTTATTATATTAATAATTTTTAACTATTAAATAAATATTTTATGATAAAGTTTTTTATTTAATTGTAAAAAAAAATAAAAAACTTTATTTAATTACTGAAATTTATAAATTAAAGATTTTTAAAAAAATTATAGGAATAACTAACCTATTTTTAAAAAATTCTATTAAATATATAAGAGTGAAAGTTTGTTAAATCAGCCAAAGGATTTAATTATGTTTATAGCTTTTATTAACCAACAATCGAGGTTGTTCTGAGTAATAGAAAATGGGGAGGAAGTTGCTAAGGTCTCCATTTGTTTTAATAACCTAGTAATTTAGGAGTATGGTACTAATTAATACAGGTTGAAAAATTTGTTTATACATTACAGATATAGATGATCCTTTTTTTCACATAGTATATAAAGTTTTATTCTTACTTAATTATTTGCTTAAATTTTGTTTCACATGTAAGTTATTGCGTGATTTAGGCTACTTCTTAAGGGGGTTGCCTGAAAGAATTACCCGCAGTGTTTAATATTATTGATTAAAGAAATTTAGAATTAGCGATATTTTTTAGTTCCGGCAAAAGTCGTGCCAGCCGCCGCGGTTACACGGAGGGAGCAAGTAAATCTTATCAGTTTATAGTTATATTGTTGAGATCTGGAAAGTTAATAATAAATTTATTAAGTGAAATTTTAAATTTAAATAATTTTTTTTATATTTTAGAGGCTATGAAATTTAAATAATAAACTAGGATTAGATACCCTATTATTTTAAACGTAAATTATTGGAAGCTTGAGTAGTACGAGTTATTGTCTTGAAACTCAAAGAATTTGGCGGTGTTTTAGTCTTTTCAGAGGAACCTGTCCCGTAATCGATAACCCACGTTAAACCTTATTTATCCTTGTTATCAGCTTGTATACCGCCGTCGTCAGAATGTCCTAAGAAGGATTTAATTTTCTTAAATTTTCATTAGAAATGATGTCAGGTCAAGGTGTAGCTTACGGATAAGTGGAGATGGGTTACAATAAATTTATTTATAACGGATAAGAATTTGAAACAATTTTTTGAAGGTGGATTTGATGGTAATTAACTTAATTAAATTAATTTGATTTTAGCTCTAAAACATGCACACATCGCCCGTCGCTCTCGTTATTTAAGGCGAGATAAGTCGTAACATAGTAGGTGTACCGGAAGGTGCACCTGGAAAGTCAGAATAGAGCTTGATTAGTTAAGCATTTCATTTACACTGAAAATACACTGTGCAATTCAGTTTTTTCTGAGTTAAGGTTTAACTTACTTTATTTATTTGTTTATAGGATTTATTAATTAAATTATTTTTAGATTTTTGAGGTTTGTGTATAGAATATAAATAAAATTATTTGTGTGGTAGGTTAATTGTATCGTGAGAGGTTGATTGAAATAATTTGAAAATATATTTCAGTAAAAGTAGGCTTAATTTGTTGTACCTTGTGTATCAGGGTTTATTAAAAAAATTTATAATTAATTTATATTTTCCCGATTCAAAGAGAACTAAATAAATATAGTAGTTAATGTGGAATAATTATTGGGAATATTTATTTAGTAATGAAACGTTATCCGTTCTTTGAGATATCTGGTTTTCTAAGAAATGAATTTAATTCAGAGTTTTACATGTAGATTATTTAATTTGTTAAATAAGTTATAAGTAAGGCTTAATGCCTTGGGGGATAAGCTCCAATGTAGGTTTTATAATTTTGTTAAAGTAAAAAAGATTTTGTAGGCTTAGAATTAGCTATCAATTAAAGTATGTTATAATTTAATTTTTTTTTGTGTTTTAATTTTCTAAAAGTTTAAGTTTTATATTAGAATAATTTAATTAATTTAATATTAATTGTGATAATGATAAAATTAGTATACAAATTGTTTTACAAATTACTTATGTAAGGTTACATTAAGGAATTAGGCAAATTAATACTCGCCTGTTTAGCAAAAACATGTCTTCTTGAATATAATTTGAAGTCTGACCTGCCCACTGAATTAAATATTTGAAGGGCCGCGGTATTTTGACCGTGCAAAGGTAGCATAATCATTAGTCTTTTAATTGAAGGCTAGAATGAATGGTTGGACGAGGTATTGACTGTCTCGGTGTGATTGAGATTAGAATTTAACTTTTAAGTTAAAAGGCTTAAATGTTTTTAAAGGACGAGAAGACCCTATAGAGCTTTATACCTATAAGTGCATATTTATTTAGAGAATTTTTGACATGGGTTAACTAGGTATTTTGTTGGGGTGACAGGAAGATATATAAAACTCTTTTTAATTGAATTTCACTGATTTGTGATTTATTGATCCATTATTATTGATTATAAGACTAAGTTACCTTAGGGATAACAGCGTAATCTTTTTCGAGAGTTCTTATCGACAAAAAGGGTTGCGACCTCGATGTTGGATTAGGGGTAATTTTGGGTGTAGATGTTCAAAGTTTAGGTCTGTTCGACCTTTAAATCCCTACATGATCTGAGTTCAGACCGGTGTAAGCCAGGTCGGTTTCTATCCTTAAATTATTGTGATACTTTAGTACGAAAGGACCAAGTATTGGGAAAATTTTTTTCTCTATGATGATTAATATTAACAGCTTTCTATTTTGGCAGATAAGTGTAATGAATTTAGAATTCATTTATGTAAATAAATTTTACAGATAGAACTTGTTTATATATGATTTATTTCTTCCATTAATTAGAAGATTAATTTTAGTTATTTGTGTTTTAGTGGGGGTGGCTTTTTTGACTTTACTGGAACGGAAGGTGTTAGGGTACATTCAAATTCGTAAGGGTCCTAATAAGGTAGGGTTTGCTGGTATTCCTCAGCCTTTTTGTGATGCAATTAAGTTATTCACGAAGGAACAAACTTATCCTGTTTTGTCTAATTATCTTCCTTATTACTTTTCTCCCGTGTTTAGTTTGTTTTTGTCCCTATTGGTGTGGGTAATTATACCTTATGGGACGGGCTTGTATTCGTTTACTTTGGGTTTTATTTTTTTTTTAGCTTGTACAAGTTTAGGGGTTTATACTGTTATAATTGCAGGGTGATCATCTAATTCTAATTATGCGTTGTTGGGGGGCTTACGAGCAGTGGCTCAAACTATTTCTTATGAAGTGAGTTTGGCTTTGATTTTATTATCTTTTGTTTTTTTAATTAGAAGTTATTCAGTAGTTGGTTTGTCGGCCTATCAAGAGTCTATTTGATTTATTTTTCTGACTTTTCCGCTAGCTTTAAGTTGATTTGCTTCATGTTTAGCTGAAACAAATCGTACTCCCTTTGATTTTGCGGAAGGGGAGTCCGAGCTTGTTTCTGGGTTTAATGTTGAGTACAGTAGTGGGGGGTTTGCTTTAATTTTTTTGGCAGAATATGCTAGAATTTTATTTATAAGTATATTGTTTTGTGCTATTTTTTTAGGGTGTGATGTTTACAGATGATGATTTTTTGTAAAGTTGAGTTTTGTGTCCTTTATGTTTATTTGGGCTCGGGGGACTCTTCCTCGTTTTCGTTACGATAAGTTAATGTATTTAGCGTGGAAAAGTTTTTTGCCGCTGTCTCTTAATTATTTATTTTTATTTGCGGGAGTAGTTGTATGTATTTTATCTTGATTATTTTAGTGCATTGTTTTACGTAATATTAGAGACTACTTTTAAAAAGAAAGTTAATAGAAGAATTAAACTTCTTTCTTATGTTTTCAAAACATATGCTTTACTTTAAGCTTCTTAACTAGTTTAAAAGTTTATCTCAAATTTTGAAGACTAGCGGGTTTAGGATGTAATATGCGAAATATAGGACTGTTAGGATTTGCCCTACTAAGACGTAAGGGTCTTCTACTGGTCGGGCTCCAATTCAGGTCAATAAGATGACAATTACTAAGAGGGATCAGAATATAATTTGATTAATTGGGTAGAATTGTGTCCCTCGGAAATTACTTTTATTGGTGAAGGGGAGAATTATTAGGATAGCAATGGAAAGAACTAAAGCGATTACTCCCCCTAATTTATTAGGAATCGATCGAAGAATGGCGTAGGCAAATAGAAAGTATCATTCTGGTTGAATATGTACAGGTGTCACTAATGGGTTGGCGGGGGTGAAGTTGTCTGGGTCTCCCAACAAATAAGGGTCTAAAAGGGTTAAGATAGTGAGAATGCTAACTAGAACTAAGAATCCTGTGATATCCTTGAAAGTGAAATAGGGATGAAAGGGGATTTTATCAGTGTCTCTATTTAGTCCTAGGGGGTTATTAGAGCCTGTTTGATGGAGAAATAAAAGATGAATTATTGTTGCAGCTGCAACAATAAATGGTAACAGGAAATGGAAAGTGAAGAATCGAGTGAGTGTTGCGTTATCAACCGCAAACCCCCCTCACACTCATTGGACTAAATCAATTCCTAGGTAAGGAACAGCCGAGAGTAAATTGGTAATTACAGTAGCTCCTCAGAAAGATATTTGTCCTCATGGTAAAACGTATCCTATAAAGGCTGTTCCTATTACCAAGAATAGAATAATTACCCCTACTATTCAAGTGTGTAAGTACATGTATGACCCATAGTATATTCCACGTCCAATATGGAGATAAATACAGATAAAGAAAAAGGATGCCCCGTTGGCATGGAGAGTTCGGAGGAGTCACCCGTAGTTGACGTCCCGGCAGATGTGGGCGACACTGTTGAAAGCTAAGTCAATATGGGCTGTGTAATGTATGGCTAGGAATAGCCCAGTGGCAATTTGGATAACTAAGCATAATCCCAATAATGATCCAAAATTTCATCAGGTGGAAATATTTGAGGGGGTAGGTAGGTCTACAACTGCTCTGTTGGCAATTTTGAATAAGGGGTGTGTGGTTCGTATAGGTTTATTCATTAGTTTCTTTGACGTAAGGGTCCTTGGGTAATTTTTGTGATTTTTACAACGGCAATTAGGGTAAGGAATAAGTACATTACGAGTGTTAGGGTGATAAGTCTTGTAGAGGTATTGTATAGTTTGGTGAGTGAGTTAGTTGCTTCTTCTTGGAATAAGGTGGTACATGTTATATTGTAGCTTTCAAAATTTCTAACTTCAGTGATTAGTAGAGAGGTATCGAGGAAAATGCAAATAGCTACCAGTATCCCGGACCCAATTATTAATGGGGCTGCAGTTGTTAGGGATAATGTAAATATTTCGTTAGAGGCTAGTCTAGTAACATAAATAAATAGAACTAGTAGTCCCCCCAAGAAAACTAAAAATAAGATATAGGAGAATCAGAATCTTTGGGTTAGCAATCCGGCTAAGATTCTGATTCTAACAGTTTGGGTAAGGAGTATGAGGCCTATGGCTAGAGGGTGGGTTATTTGTGTAAATAAAATTCTTGCAAAGATTCTATAAAATAAAAAAATTAATTGATAAATACAGAGAATAGTTTAATTAAAATATCAGTTTTGGGGATTGATGATAGGGGGTAACTCTTTTCTCTGAGTTTTAAAAGGTTAAACCTTAATTTTGATTTACAAGACCAATGTTTTATCTTAAACTATTAAAACTAATGTTAACATCTTTATACTGAGGGTTGTCTATTTTTATATTTTTATCGGGGGTTTGGGTTTTTGTCTCTAAACGAAAGCATTTGTTATTGACTTTGTTGAGACTTGAATTTATTGTTTTGAGATTGTTTTTTAGTTTGTTTCTTTATTTAAATTTAACTAATTATGAATTGTTTTTTTCGATAGTTTTTTTAACTTTTTCAGTTTGTGAGGGGGCATTAGGTTTATCAATTTTGGTGTCTATGATTCGCACACATGGAAATGATTATTTTCAATCGTTTGGGGTGTTACAATGTTAAAGTTGTTACTAGCGTTAGGGTTTGTGATCCCACTTTGTTTTATCCAAAATTCTTGGTGAATGGTTCAATCTATTCTGTTTTTATTGACTTTTATTTTTATAGGTTTGTCGACTTCAGGAAGTTTGTTCGGGAGCTTATCTGGTTTTATAGGTTGTGATGTTATTTCTTTTGGGTTAATTTTATTAAGCTTTTGGATTTGTGTGTTGATAATTACTGCCAGAGAGTCAGTTTTGCGAGCCAATAATTATTCAGGATTTTTTTTATTTATAGTTTTGGCCTTGTTGATTTTGCTTTATTGCACATTTAGTACCACTAATTTATTTATGTTTTATTTATTTTTTGAGAGAAGCTTAATCCCAACATTATTTTTAATTTTGGGTTGAGGCTATCAACCAGAGCGTTTACAAGCTGGGGTTTACTTGCTGTTTTATACTCTTCTAGCTTCATTGCCTTTATTAGTTGGAATTTTTTATATTTATCGTTTTAATAATTCTTTATTTATGCCTTTATTGTATTCTTTGAATATTTCTTATTTTTTGTTTTATTTATGTTTGATTTTTGCTTTTTTAGTTAAAATGCCTATATTTTTAGTTCACCTCTGATTGCCTAAGGCTCACGTGGAGGCTCCTGTTTCTGGGTCTATGATTTTAGCTGGGGTTTTATTGAAGTTAGGGGGATATGGCTTGCTTCGTGTTTTTAAGATGTTAGCTTTATCAGGTTTAAGATTTAATTTTATTTGAGTGAGTGTAAGTTTAGTTGGTGGAGTTTTAGTGAGATTAATGTGTCTTCGTCAAACGGATTTAAAGGCTTTGATTGCTTATTCTTCGGTGGCTCACATGGGTATTGTCTTGGGCGGGCTTATGACTATAACGTATTGGGGATTTTGTGGTTCCTTTACTTTAATGATTGGTCATGGGCTTTGTTCATCTGGGCTGTTTTGTTTAGCTAATATTTCTTATGAGCGTTTGGGGAGTCGTAGTTTATTAATTAATAAGGGTATAATGAATTTTATGCCTAGAATAACTTTATGGTGATTTTTATTGAGTTCATGTAATATGGCCGCCCCTCCATCGTTGAATTTATTAAGAGAGATTAGATTATTAAATAGAATGGTGGCGTGGTCTTGAGGAACTATGTTGATGTTGAGTTTTTTATCATTCTTTAGAGCAGCTTATACTTTGTATATTTACTCTTATAGCCAACATGGTAAGATTTATTCTGGAGTTTATTCTTGTGCAATGGGTTACTCTCGGGAGTATTTGTTGTTGTTTTTACATTGGGTGCCTTTAAATTTATTAATTTTAAAGAGTGAGCCGTGTATGCTTTGACTTTAAGATTTAAGTAGTTTAAGTTAAAATATTGATTTGTGGTGTCAGTGATATAAATTTATTTATCTTAGATCGTGTTACAGTCATTGTCAATTTGTTTAATTAGATTTGTGATTTTATTAATCATTGCCTTATCTTTGGTTAGTGTTGGGTTTTATTTTTTGATATTAGATCAAGTTTATTTTATTGAGTGGGAGGTACTATCATTGAATTCAGGGAGTGTAGTGATGACGTTTCTATTTGATTGAATATCATTAATTTTTATAGGTTTTGTGCTATTTATTTCTTCTTTAGTAATTTTTTATAGAGAGGAGTATATGGCTGGGGATTTAAATTTAAATCGTTTTATTTTGTTAGTATTGATATTTGTTTTGTCAATAATATTTTTAATTATTAGTCCTAATCTGATTAGAATTTTATTGGGTTGGGACGGGTTAGGTTTAGTTTCTTACTTATTGGTTATTTATTACCAAAATGTAAAGTCGTTTAATGCAGGGATGCTTACTGCCTTATCTAACCGAATTGGGGATGTCGCTTTATTGCTGGCTATTGCTTGGATACTAAATTTTGGGAGTTGAAATTACATTTTTTATTTGGAGTGTAGAGGGATAAATTTGGAGTTACAAGTTATTGGCGGTTTGGTTTTGTTGGCGGCAATGACTAAAAGTGCTCAAATTCCTTTTTCGTCTTGATTGCCGGCGGCTATGGCAGCTCCTACTCCGGTTTCGGCTTTGGTTCATTCATCTACACTTGTAACTGCGGGTATTTATTTATTGATTCGTTTTAATGTGTTACTAGTAGGATCAGGATTAGGCACATTTTTATTGCTGTTTGGTGGTTTAACGATGTTTATGGCAGGGTTGGGTGCTAATTTTGAGTTTGATTTGAAAAAGATTATTGCTCTATCGACTTTAAGTCAATTAGGTTTGATGATGAGAATTTTAGCGATGGGTTATCCTAAGTTAGCTTTTTTTCATCTTTTGACACATGCGTTGTTTAAGGCGTTGTTGTTTATATGTGCAGGAGCTATTATCCACAATATGAAGGATTCTCAAGACATTCGATTTATGGGGGGATTAGTGCTTAGCATGCCTCTAACATCTTCTTGTTTTAATTTATCTAATTTGGCGCTTTGTGGTACTCCTTTCTTAGCAGGGTTTTATTCTAAGGATTTAATTTTGGAAGTGGCTTCTTTAAGATATATAAATTTATTTAGTTTTTTTCTTTACTTTTTCTCTACAGGTTTAACAGTGTGCTATTCATTACGATTAGTGTATTATTCTATAAGAGGGGATTTTAACACATTTACTCTCCATCCTTTAAGTGATGAGGGCTGAGTTATACTTCGTAGAATGATAGGGCTTTCTTTTATGGCGGTTTTAGGGGGGAGTTTACTGAGTTGAGGGCTATTCCCAGCACCCTCTATAATTTGTTTGCCTTTTGCTGTGAAGACTTTGGCTTTAAGCGTTAGATTGTTGGGGGGCTGACTTGGTTATGAATTAGCTAAGTTTGCACTAACTTATCGTTTACAGGGGCTTTATTTTATTTTTATTACTAGATTTGTGGGTTCAATGTGATTCTTGCCTTTTATTAGTACATATGGGGTGAATAAGCAACCTTTAGTGTTAGGAGGCTTAGTCGGTAAGTCATTTGATTATGGATGGAGAGAATATTTCGGAGCCCAGGGGATTTATTCTTTAGTTGTTAAGTGGTCTAAATTTAGTCAAGGCTGGCAAAATAATGATTTAAAAATTTATTTAGTTAGATTTATACTTTGGTTAATTATTTTATTAGTATTATTGATGGTTTACTTAAATAGCTTATATTAGAGCGTGACACTGAAGATGTTAAAGAGACTGTTCTAGTCTTTAGGTATTTATAAAAAATTAAATTTTTATTTTTACAGTGAAAATGTAATGTTTTGTTTAAACTATATAAATAGAAATGCAAACGGAGTTTAACCGTTAAAGAGAAAAGTTAGCAGCTTCTTCTTGAGCCTCTCATTTCCTTAATTGGAAACTAAAGGTATTTCAATAATATCATTAACAGTGATATGCCGCTTTTTGGCTTCAATTAAATTGAAGAATAGGGGTATTATAGTTACCTAAGGTCAGGTCGAAACTGACTGCAATTTATCGCTTCTTATTCTAAGACAGATTGAATTTCAATACTTTTTGGATGCAAACCAAATGTTATAGTTAACTACAGTCCTAGTGGGCTCAGTCTAGGGCGCCTTGGTTTCATTCATGGTAAAGTCCAATGAGAAGGATTAATAGAAAAAAAAGTCTAACAATTAATCATGTTGTCAGATTAGAGATAGGTAAGATAATAATTATTGGGAGGAGAAGGGCAATTTCTACATCAAAAATTAAGAAGATTACAGCGATTAAAAAGAATCGTAGGGAAAAAGGGAGTCGTGAAGAGCTTTTGGGGTCAAACCCACATTCGAATGGAGATCTCTTTTCTCGGTCAATGATTGTTTTTTTCGATAGGGCGGAGGCTAAGCCTATTACAACGACTACAATAATTATTAAAATACAGGCGATGATAGAGATAATTATAATTACTTATTCTAAACTAAGTTTAGTCCTTCTGATTGGAAGTCAAAGATACTATTATACTAAATAAGTTAGCTACCTCATCAGTAGATTGAGATATAGAGGAATAACCACACAACATCTACAAAATGTCAATATCAAGCTGCTGCTTCAAATCCAAAGTGGTGGTTTACAGAGAAATGAGCTAAAGCATGTCGAACAAGACATACAAGAAGGAATGTTGTCCCAATAATTACATGGAGTCCGTGGAATCCGGTAGCAACATAGAAAGTTGCTCCGTATACTGCGTCAGAGATTGTGAATGGGGCTTCCAGGTATTCGTATGCTTGTAGAATTGAGAAATATACCCCTAAGGTTACTGTGAAGAATAGACCTTGTAGGGTCTGTGAGTGGTTTCCTTCTATTAAGCCGTGATGGGCTCAGGTTACCGTTACTCCTGAGGCTAGGAGAATAGCTGTGTTTAGTAAAGGAATTTGAAGGGGGTTAAAGGGGGTAATTCCTGCAGGGGGTCATATAGCTCCTAGTTCAGTTGTAGGGGATAAACTTCTATGGAAGAAGGCTCAAAAAAAAGATAAGAAGAAAAAAATTTCTGAAACAATAAATAGGATTATTCCCCAACGTAATCCTAATGTTACTGGGTACGTGTGGAGACCTTGGAATGTGCCTTCACGGGTTACGTCTCGTCATCATTGAAATATAGTTAGGCTTGTAATCGTAAGTCCTAGGACTAGTAAATTAGTTCTATATTGATGGAATCAGCTTAATAGTCCGGAGACAGTTACTAGGGCCCCGATTGCTCCTGTTAATGGCCAGGGGCTTTGGTCGACTAAATGATAAGGGTGGTTGGCGTGTGTTGACATTAATTAACTTCTCTAGAGTAAAGTGTTCTTAGGACAGCGAATACATAGGATTGAATGATTGCTACAGCTGCTTCTAGAACTAATAAGGCAATTTGTGCGATGATTAGTAAAGATAGGATAGAATAAGATAGTGAGGGGCCAGTATTTCCTAGAAGAGTCAATAGAAGATGGCCAGCAATTATGTTAGCTGCGAGTCGAACCGCCAATGTTCCAGGCCGGATTACATTACTGATAGTTTCAATGCATACTATAAAGGGTATCAAAACGGCTGGTGTACCTTGAGGCACCAGGTGGGCAAATATGTGTTGTGTGTGGTTGATTCACCCATAAATTATGAAGCTTAATCATAAGGGTAAAGCTAGGGCTAGAGTTAAAGTTAGATGGCTTGATCTTGTGAAAACGTATGGGAATAATCCTAAGAAATTATTGAATAAAATTAAAGAAAATAGTGAGATGAATATAAAGGAACTTCCTGGGTGTCCTGTAGGTCCCAAGAGTGTCTTGAATTCGTTGTGGAGGGTTAAAAGAATTTTATTTCAAATTAATGAGTAACGAGAGGGTATTAGCCAGAAAGCTGTGGGGATTAAGGTTAGACCTAGGATTGTTCTGATTCAGTTCAAGGAAAGATTTATTACACTTGTAGCAGGGTCAAAAACAGAAAAGAGATTTGTTATCATTTTCAGTTTATTGAGTCGCTAGAGATTGTTTTTTGTGAGATTTCTGGGGATTTGGGCAATACAGAGTAATAGTTTATAGTGTTAAAGATTAATAAAGTAAGGGAGAAAGCAATGAAGAGGGTTAGTCAACTAATAGGGGCTATTTGAGGGATTAAAGAATACCAGATTAAAACTGGTAATTTTAGCTTGACATGCTAAAGTTAATTTTTAACTAATTCTTTCATCAGAAGTAACCGCTACTTTACTATAACATGGTTTAAGAGACCATTACTTGCTTTCAGTCATCTAATGAGGCTTCACTTAAAGAAGTTACTCAGGCAATGAAAATGTTAGTTGGAACACTTTCAATTACAATAGGTATAAAACTGTGGTTAGCCCCACAGATTTCTGAACATTGCCCAAAGAATAGACCCGGCCGATTTATTAGAAAGCTTGTTTGGTTAAGACGCCCAGGGGTTGCGTCTACCTTGACCCCTAGGGCAGGCACTGTTCATGAGTGTAGGACGTCAGCAGCAGTTACTAGTATGCGAACTTGTGTGTTTATAGGAAGAACTGCCCGGTTATCGACGTCTAGAAGACGGAATCCATCTTGATTTCTTTCGTTATAAGGAATTATATACGAGTCAAATTCTACTTGGGTGAAGTCAGAGTATTCATAACTTCAATATCATTGATGGCCGATAGTCTTTAGGGTGAGTGCAGGACTTCTAACTTCATCAAGAAGGTAAAGGAGTCGTAAAGATGGGAGGGCAATGAAAATTAAAGTGACAGCAGGTAGAATTGTTCAAATTACTTCAATTATTTGCCCTTCAAGTAGGTAGCGGTTGATATTTAAATTGAAGAAAAGGGTAGCTAGTAGGTATCTAACTAGTGTGGTAATTATGATTAGAATTAATATTGCGTGATCATGGAAAAATGTTAATTGTTCTATTAGGGGAGATGCTCTATCTTGAAGACTGAGATTTGCTCATGTTGCCATTATTCTAACAAAAGGCATAAACCCTTATATATGGAGCTTAAATCCATTGCACTTATCTGCCATATTAGAATCCTGAAAGTATTGGAAGCTCCGCGTAGCTATGTTCAGCAGGTGGTAGATTTTGGTATCATTCGATAGAAGATGTTATTTGGAGAGGGAATAATGCAAGGCGGTTTGTAACTATGCTTTCTCAGATAATGAATAAGAAAAATAAAACTCCAATAAAAGAAATAGAGGACCCAATTGAGGAAACGACATTTCAAGTTGTGTAAGCATCTGGATAATCAGAGTATCGTCGAGGTATTCCGGCTAGCCCTAAGAAGTGTTGGGGAAAAAAGGTTAGGTTGACTCCCAAAAATATAATACAGAATTGAATTTTTAATCATTGGGGGTTTATTGTTAGTCCTGTGAATAGAGGGTATCATTGAATGAACCCTGCTATAATTGCAAATACAGCTCCTATTGATAAAACGTAATGAAAATGGGCAACAACATAATAGGTATCATGTAAAATAATATCAACGGAAGAGTTTGCTAAAACTACTCCTGTTAATCCTCCAATGGTGAAGAGAAATACGAACCCTAGAGCTCATAAGAGGGCTGGACTGTAGTTAAGTTGAGATCCGTGTAATGTTGCTATTCAACTGAAAATTTTAATCCCTGTTGGAACAGCAATAATTATAGTGGCAGATGTAAAGTAGGCTCGAGTATCCACGTCTATTCCTACAGTAAATATATGATGTGCTCAAACAACAAATCCAAGAAGTCCAATAGATAATATAGCGTAAATTATTCCTAAGGATCCAAAGGCTTCCTTTTTTCCTCTTTCTTGACTAATGATGTGGGAAATAAGGCCAAATCCTGGGAGAATTAAAATATAAACTTCAGGATGGCCAAAAAATCAAAATAAATGTTGGTATAGAATCGGATCTCCTCCTCCGGCCGGGTCAAAGAATGAAGTATTTAAATTTCGGTCGGTTAATAGTATAGTGATAGCTCCTGCGAGAACTGGAAGAGATAGAAGTAGCAGAAGGGCTGTGATTGCTACTGCTCATACAAAGAGAGGTATTCGATCTAATGTTATTCCAGAGGATCGTATATTAATTACGGTAGTAATGAAATTTACGGCCCCTAGGATTGATGAAACCCCGGCTAAGTGAAGGGAAAAGATGGCCATATCTACTGATGCTCCTGCATGGGCAATGCCAGCTGATAGGGGAGGGTAAACCGTTCATCCAGTTCCTGCCCCGTTTTCTACTAAGCTACTTGCTAAGAGAAGGGTAAGGGAGGGGGGAAGAAGTCAGAAACTTATATTATTTATTCGAGGGAAGGCTATATCAGGGGCTCCTAGCATTAAAGGGACTAATCAATTTCCGAATCCCCCAATTATAATTGGTATAACTATAAAAAAAATTATTACAAAAGCGTGGGCTGTAACAATTACATTATAAATTTGGTCGTCTCCAATAAGAGAGCCCGGCTGCCCGAGTTCAGCTCGAATTAGTAGACTGAGGGATGTCCCCACTATTCCTGACCAAGCTCCAAAAATGAAGTAAAGAGTTCCAATATCCTTATGGTTTGTTGAAAATAATCATTGTCGCGGTAGAATGGCTGAGATTTAAGGCAATAGATTGTAAATTTATATAGGAGGGTTGACCTCTTCTACCAGTATGGGCTTTATAGTCATTAATGATATTAGACTGCAATTCTAAAGGAGTAGATTTCTACTAAGGCTTAAAGAATTAATGCCTTTATTTATAGCTTTGAAGGCTATGAGTTTGTTTAACTTAAAGCCTTGAAATTAGGTGTTTTTGGCTATAAAATTCTATAGATTAGGGAGATAAGTCTTAATCCTAGGGTAGACAAGATAGCTAATAACAAAGAAATGTTATAAAGTCTTCTGTTGAGGGGGGTAATTGAATTTCATGAAGTTTCAGTGTAGGTTAGTATGAAGGCTCTGAATGTTGTTCGTAAATAGTAAAATAAAGTGATTAGGGTGGTGGTAACTATCACGGTGATGATAAAAGTATTCCCTAGCGTTACAGCATTTTGAATGACTACTCATTTAGGCATAAATCCTAGGAAAGGTGGGAGTCCTCCAAGGGACAGAAGTGTAACAAAAAAAGAAAACTTGTGGACAGGGTGAATTTTATTTAGCGAAAAGATTTGGTTAATGTGTCTCAGCTTGAATGTGTTAAGTATAAAAATGATGGCAAATGAAAGAAATGTATAAATTAAAAAATAAGTAGTTCAAAGGCTCTCTCCAGTTGCTATTGCTGCCAATAATCAGCCCAGGTGATTAATAGAGGAGTAAGCTAAAATTTTACGGATGGATGTTTGGTTAAATCCTCCTAATGATCCAATAAGTACACAAAGGATAATGATTAATGAAAAAATTGCATCTATTTTGAATGTATAGGAAATTAACATTAAAGGGGCGATTTTTTGTCAGGTAAGTAGGAGGAGTCCATTTGTTCATCTTAGTCCTTCTATAACTCCTGGGAATCAGAAATGGAAAGGGGCAGCTCCTATTTTTAGTAAGAGGGCTCCACTAATTAGGGTGTTTATTAGTGGGGATATTAGTGAATTTGGTAGGGCTGGGTTGAACATTAGAGAGCCTAGGATTACAGCGATTAGGAGGGATGCAGAGGCCAGTGCTTGAACTAAGAAGTATTTTAAAGAGGCTTCTGTCGAGAATAGGTTTTTTTGATTAGTCATTAGTGGGATAAAAGAAAGGAGATTAATTTCTAATCCTATTCATGCGCCAAATCATGAAGTTGCAGATGTCGAAATTAATGTACCCCCCATTAATGTTAAAATAAATAAAAATTTATTGGGATTGTTAACCATTAGAGAGAAGAGGGTTAAAACCTCTATAAATGGGGTATGAACCCAGTAGCTTAGTTAGCTTATCTTTCTGAATTACTTATGGTTTAGTGTATGGAGCACGAAAGTTTTTGAAATTTTTAGAGATAGTTCAATTCTATTAGCTATAATGAAGGTAACCAGAGTTACTTTATTTACCCTATCAAGGTAACCCTTTAATCAGGCACTTCATT